CCTTCGAGAAAAAGATTCATTCTCTTCATAAAAATAAAAAATAGGAGGTCGAACCAATAAAGATTTCTTTTTTGATTCATCCCTGGCCTCATTCAAGACTTTTTTTTGATCCAATTCGTAGGAATCAATAGAAAAAGCCAATCCTTTATGATACACTAGATCTGGCTCGGTTATTGATAGATTGAATATATCTGCCATTTCTTGAAATCTCTCTTCTGATTCAAAATCGTGGTGTAAGGTGTATCTTCCACTGTTCCAGTCATGGAATAGATGAAATAAATCAAAAAATGAATTTTTGTTCAAGAATGAAATCTTATTGGAACTGTCCATATTCGGTTCATCCTTCATAACCGTAGCACACCTCGGATCTGATGAAATAGGATGAATTGAGACAGTATTTTGTAAATACGTAATTATCTTGAATATATTAACCATCTCTTTATTTTCCGATCGCCTGGAAGGGACAAAAGAAAGATATTGTTGTTTCTTCAACAATTTATGATCTCTAGTGGACCTATCAGTAGGATTCGAACCCAGATGTAGTTCTGACCATATACCAGATAAAAAAGAATGAACCAATCTTGTAGGATTCCCAAGAAATTCTTCGATTTCTTCCGTAAACAGATGATTAATCATCTGCAATCGGTCTGATTCTATCTCTGTTCCTTCCGTTTGACGAAAGGAAGTATTCAAAAGAATCGATCTTTCTAGTGGTTTAATCTCTCTTTGATTGATCAATGTGTGATATTCCGAATCCTCATTACTAATGGAATCCAAATAATCTCGGGATTGATCAGAAGATCCTTTCAGTTGGCTAGAATCCGTTACTTGAACAAAACTGGATCTTGTAGAATCATATAGAATATTTGACGATACATTCCGTACCTTTCTAAAAAAATGATCCAACCACCCATCATTGTCTAACCAAATAAAATTCTCTCTCAATACGTTCCTCCAATAATCCGATTCGTGCGGATTCTTCCCCCAACTAACGAATAGATCCTCTATAAATTGCCACATATGAAATTGAGCACAATTTTGCAAAGAAATAGCCCGCGAGAAGAGATGAGAAACATGCTCAATATCATTTGATTGAATAGTTGACCCAGCCCTTGGTATTTTTTCACGAAAAGCAGACATGAGAAAAGAAATCCAGTGTTTCACTAAGATTTCGAATAGCAGTCCCGAATTCAAGTTGATTATATTTAGACTCTTCCTAAGAGAAAGACAATCAAACAATTCCCAATCATGATCCTTGCGGATCAGATCATCCATATAATATACAAAAATAAACTCCAGATTTTTTATATCTTTCTCTTTTAATAAGATCTCAATTCCAGTGACGGTTTCATTAGATATCGTACAACTGTAATCCCTCCTTTTTCCGATCCAGTTCCTCCACCACCGTGAACCCCAGTTAGATTCAGGCATGATACACTTTTTAGTTATTGGGAGAACCCAAGTACTCTCTTTCGGATTCAGGAAACAACTATCAGAAATATTTTTTCCTTTTGGAAGGTAGAGGAGCGAAACAATCAACCTATTGACATTGGAAGAACCGACCAATTCTTCCAATGTATCATTTCTGGGTCCAATGTAATTAAAAGGTATAGGAAGAAGCCCCTTCCAACAGAGATTTTTTCTTTCAACCATATTTCGATTGTTAATACGATATATAAGGACCGATACTACAAAGAGTATTACACCCCGGATCGTGAAATATCGCTTGCTTGTTGAACCCTGTGAATTGCGTGAAAAAAGGATACTCGAAATTCGGGGGTCAAGGAATTTTATAAAACGTTCTTGGTGGAACAAAATGTGAATGAAAGACCCTACTGAAGTTAATTTAGTCCATGAATCTAAGAAATAGTGATAATTATTGATCTCTCTCAATATCTCTCTCAATTCGAAAATCCAGGATTTGAATGGATGTTCTTTCATTGATTCCTCCTATATCGCATTGATTTATCTTAAAGATTTCATTTCAATTGGAATTTGGTTATTCACCATGTACGAGGATCCCCGCTAAGCATCCATGGCTGAATGGTTAAGGCGCCCAACTCATAATTGGCGAATTCGTAGGTTCAAGTCCTACTGGATGCACGCCAATGGATGGGACCCTCCAATAAGTCTATTGTAATTGGCTCTGTATCAATGGAATATCATCATCCATACATAACGGAATCAATATGATATATTATTTTATGATATATCATAATATATGTATCTTATTTATGATATATCATAATATATGTATCATATATCATAATATATGAAGAGTTTATAAATAGCATTATTATTATTATATTATTGAATTGAGACTAGAACTCATAGGGAAAAAATATATTTATTTTTATTTTATTATGGATGGAATCAAAAATGTAGTATTTACAGACAAAAGTCTTCGGTTATTGGGGAAAAAGAAATATACTTTGGAATGTCGAATCAGGATCAACTAAGACAGAAATAAAGCATTAGGTCGAACTCTTCTTTGGTGTCAAGGTAATACTATGAATAGTCGTTAAAAGAAAGGGTCGAAGAATGGGACCGGGACCTATTATTTATGGGACATACAATGTATTACAGACGTCTGATCATTATGCTTCAACCGGGTTATTCTATTCCACCTCTTAGAAAGAAAAGAACTTAATTTCTTAATTTAAAATACTTAATAGCATGGCGATACATTTATACAAAACTTCTACCTCGAGCACACGCAATGGAACCGTAGACAGTCAAGTTAAATCCAATCCACGAAATAATTTGATCTATGGACAGCATCATTGTGGTAAAGGTCGTAATGCCAGAGGAATTATTACCGCAAGGCATAGAGGGGGAGGTCATAAGCGTCTATACCGTAAAATAGATTTTCGACGGAATAAAACAAACATATATGGTAGAATCATAACCATAGAATACGACCCTAATCGAAATGCATACATTTGTCTCATACACTATGGGGATGGTGAGAAGAGATATATTTTACATCCCAGAGGGACTAGAATTGGAGATACCATTGTTTCTGGTACAGAAGTTCCTATAAAAATGGGAAATGCCCTACCTTTGAGTGCGGTTTGAACTATAGATTTATGTAATTGGAAGTAACCAATTAGGTTTATGACGAAACCTACAAATCGATCACTGATCCAAATTGAGTGGATAGACCTCAACAGAAAACTGAAGAGTAACGGCAGCAAGTGATTGAGTTCAGTAGTTCCTCATATAAAATTATTGACTCTAGAGATATAGTAATATGGAGAAGACATAATTGTTTCAAGCACCGACAAAACCGGAAGCGCCCCTTCTTTCAAAGAGAGGAGAATGGGTTATTCACATTTCATTTGATGGTCAGAGGCGAATTGAAAGCTAAATAGTGGGAATTCTCAAGATTCTCCGGGGGAAAATATAGATGTCTCCTACGTTACCCATAATAACTATCAACGTAATTTCATAGAGTCATTCGGTCTGAATGCTACATGAAGAACATAAGCCAGATGATGGAACGGGAAGACCTAGGATGTAGAAGATCATACCATGAGTTATTCAGCAGATTTGGATTCATATGGATATCCGGGACTTCATTGTACGATATATATAAGATACATCTGTATAGATATCATCATCTACATCCAGAAAGCCGTATGCTTTGGAAGAAGCTTGTACAGTTTGGGAAGGGGTTTTTATTGATCAACAAAGAGGAATCTACTTCAACCAATATGCCCTTAGGCATGGCCCTACATAACATAGAAATCACACTTGGAAAGGGTGGACAATTAGTTAGAGCAGCGGGGACTGAAGCGAAACTGATTGCAAAAGAAGGGAAATCGGCCACAGTAAAATTACCTTCTGGGGAGGTCCGTTTGATATCCAAAAACGGCTCAGCAACAGTCGGACAAGTGGGAAATGTTGGGGCGAATCAGAAAAGTTTGGGTAGAGCCGGATCCAAGCGTTGGCTAGGTAAGCGTCCTGTAGTAAGAGGAGTAGTTATGAACCCCGTAGACCATCCCCATGGGGGTGGTGAGGGGAGAGCCCCAATTGGTAGAAAAAAACCCACAACCCCGTGGGGTTATCCTGCACTCGGAAAAAGAAGTAGAAAAAGGAATAAATATAGTGATAATTTGATTGTTCGTCGCCGTAGTAAATAGGTGATAAATTATATTTTATTTATTCGTCTTTACAAAATAAAAATATATATAGGAGTACTATGATACGTTCACTAAAAAAAAATCCTTTTGTAGACAACCATCTATTAAAAAAATTTGATAAGCTTAATAAAGAAGCAGAAAAAGAAATAATAGTAACGTGGTCCCGTGCATCTACCATTATACCCACAATGATCGGCCATACGATTGCCATTTATAATGGTAAGGAACATTTGCCCATTTATATAACAGATCATATGGTAGGTCACAAATTAGGAGAATTCGTACCTACTTTAAATTTCCGAGGACATGCAAAAAGTGATAATAGATCTCGTCGTTAAGCTTTTTTTTTTTACAGTAAGTACTTATGATTAATTAGTAGGAGAAAAACCTTATGTTTAGGCTAAGAAATAAAAAAAAAGAAATATACGCTTTAAGTCGACATATATCTCTATCCGCCGACAAAGCAAGAAGAGTAATTGATCAAATTCGTGGGCGTTCTTATGAGGAAACACTTATGATACTGGAGCTCATGCCTTATAGAGCATGTTATCCTATTTTAAAATTAGTTTATTCTGCAGCAGCAAGTGCTTCTTACAATATGGGTTCCACTAAAGCCAATTTAGTAATTAGTAAAGCTGAGGTTAATGAGGCTACTGTCGCGAAAAAATTCAAACCTCGAGCACGCGGGCGTAGTTATGCGATAAAAAGAACTACCTGTCATATAACTATTATAGTGAAAGATATAGCTTTAGATGAATATGAAGAAATGTATTCTTTAAAAAATCCTAACTGTAAAAAGACAACTGTGGTATATCCTGATGTGTATAGTAGTGGGGTAGTATGGGACAAAAAATAAATCCACTTGGTTTCAGACTTGGTACAACCCAAAGCCACCATTCCCTTTGGTTTGCACAACCAAAAAATTATTCTGAGGATCTACAAGAAGATCAAAAAATAAGAAATTCTATAGAAAATTATATACAAAAGAATATGAGAATATCCTCCGGCACCGAAGGAATTGCCCGTATAGAAATAAAAAAAAAAATAGATTTAATCCAAGTCATAATTTTTATGGGATTCCCAAAGTTATTAATCGAAAGTAGACTACGAGGAATCGAAGAATTACAGATTAATCTAGAAAAAGAATTTCATTATGATTATGCAAACCGAAAACTTAACATTGCTATCACAAGAATTACAAAGCCTTATAGAAACCCTAATATTCTTGCAGAATTTATAGCCGGGCAATTAAAGAATAGAGTTTCATTTCGAAAAGCGATGAAAAAAGCTATTGAATTAACTGAACAAGCAGATACAAAGGGAATTCAAATACAATTTTCAGGTCGTATCGACGGAAAAGAAATTGCACGCGTCGAGTGGATCAGAAAGGGGAGGGTTCCCCTACAAACCATTCGAGCTAAAATAGATTATTGTTCCTATACAGTTCGAACTATCTATGGGATATTAGGTATAAAAATTTGGATTTTTATAGACTAGACAAGGAACAGGAATAAAAAAACTTTCATTTTTGTGCCCTTACTATCTATTGATAGACCAAAAAAAGGAAACCCATTCATTCGTTAAAACTAATTCTTAATTATTTTTCTATAAGGTAAAATAAAAATTTGATTGACCTTTTTTTTTTTATAATTGCTATGCTTAGTGTGTGACTCGTTGGTTTTTGTTAGGGTTAAGATTAAAAAAGACCAGCCCTGTAGTCTGTCTGAAAACCAACTCATCACTTCGTATTATCAAACTCTAAAAAACCAGTCAAGATATGCTAAACTAAATAGGTCATATCTTTGTAACAACTGAATTTTTTTTGAAAAAACTTTCATGCAAAGCAAAATACAGAACAGAATAAGGTGTGGATAAATGGAAGGATGAGAGAAAGGATATAAAAAAATATCAATGATATAGAATTCCAATATGTAAGGTCTACTGATAAAATAAAAGACAGTGTAATAAAGCATTAATACTAAATTCATCCCTAATGAAATATTAAATGAATCAACGTAATAGAATAAAAAATAAAGAGCTTCGAGCCAATAAAGACTAAGAAGGTTGACTCACGAATAAATTGGATTATGAGCTCCATTGTATAACTATCTGACCTAACCATTAAGTACGGAGTGGTGGGAACGATGAAACCTGTGAATACAAAAGATTTTATTGAACAACTGAATCTTACTGATTCACTAATTGGGATGGCGAAATGAACCGAAAATAAATTCATCCATTCTGCGAAGTCACAAACAAGCGCTACTACTGAAATAGAGATTGGAAGAGTAAATATTCGCCCGCGAAAACTTTTTTTTTATAATGAATTGAAATTCCATTTTATTCGCGAGGAGCTGGATGAGAAGAAACTCTCACGTCCAGTTCTGGAGTAGAGATGGAATTCCGAACCAACCATCAACTATAACCCCAAAAGAATTAGATTCCGTAAACAACATAGAGGAAGAATGAAGGGAATATCTTATCGAGGTAATCATATTTGTTTCGGCAAATATGCTCTTCAAGCACTTGAACCGGCTTGGATCACATCTAGACAAATTGAAGCAGGTCGACGAGCAATGACACGAAATGCACGACGTGGTGGAAAAATATGGGTCCGTATATTTCCAGATAAACCAGTTACAATAAGACCGGCTGAAACACGTATGGGTTCGGGGAAAGGATCCCCCGAATATTGGGTAGCTGTTGTTAAACCGGGACGAATACTATATGAAATGGGTGGAGTAACAGAAACTATAGCTAGACGGGCTTTTTTAATAGCAGCATCAAAAATGCCTATCCGAACGCAATTTATTATTTCGGGATAAAGAAAAAATGTAGAACCGGCATAAATAAGTCTTGGGATGAAATAAAATCGCGAGTTTATTTTTTTAGATAAACAATATTTCTTTTTTTTCTTAATAGCCTAAAAAATTAATATGATTCAACCTCAAACACATTTAAACGTAGCAGATAACAGCGGGGCTCGAGAATTGATGTGTATTCGAATCCTAGGAGCTAGTAATCGTCGATATGCTCATATTGGTGACGTTATTGTTGCTGTGATTAAAGAAGCAGTACCAAATATGCCCCTAGAAAAATCAGAAGTAGTAAGAGCTGTAATTGTTCGTACCTGTAAAGAACTTAAACGTAACAACGGTATGATAATACAATATGATGACAATGCGGCAGTTGTGATTGATCAAGAAGGAAATCCAAAAGGAACTCGAATTTTTGGTGCAATACCGCGGGAATTGAGACAATTCAATTTTACTAAAATAGTTTCATTAGCTCCCGAGGTCTTATAAAATGAGATCCTGATATCATTTTATATTAAGAACTAGATGAATTCGTAAATTGTGTCTTAAGCATATATATTTTAAAAATGCATTTTCATAAACCAATAAAAAAAACATGTTAATTATATCCGATTTTGGTGCACCAATAATTTTTTTATCATGGGTAGAGATACTATTTCTGAGATAATAACCTCTATACGAAATGCTGATATGGATAGAAAAAGAATTGTTCGCATAGCATCCACTAATATGACAGAAAATATTGTTAAAATACTTTTACAAGAAGGTTTTATCGAAAACGTGAGAAAACACCGAGAAAAAAACAAAGATTTTTTGGTATTAACCCTGCCACATAGAAGTAATAGTAAAAGCCCCTATATAAATTTTTTAAATTTAAAACGTATCAGCCGACCCGGTCTACGAATCTATTATAATTATCAACGAATTCCTAGAATTTTAGGTGGAATGGGGATTGTAATTCTTTCTACCTCAAGAGGTATAATGACAGATCGGGAGGCTCGACTGAAAAGAATCGGCGGAGAAATGTTGTGTTATATATGGTAATTCTTTATGTAATCCGATTTGTAAAAAACAATTAAAATTATGAAAATAAAAGCATCTGTTCGTAAAATTTGTGAAAAATGTCGACTAATCCTTCGAAGGAAATGTATTTTAGTAATTTGTTCCAATCCAAGGCATAAACAAAGACAGGGATAAGATAATTTAGATCAAACTCATTAATTTATAAAGTTATATTTTTTTTTATTGATATTTTCATTTTTTTTTTTTTATGAGATACTACAATATGTCAAAAGCTATACTAAGAACTAATTCACGAAAAACTGATTTATATAAAAATTTACGTATTTATTCACATAAAACTACACGTAGAATATTAAAGGGAGTTATTCATGTTCAAGCAAGTTTCAATAATACCATTATAACGATTACAGATGTACGAGGTCAGGTAATTTCATGGTCTTCGGCCGGTACTCTTGGATTTAAGGGTACAAAAAGAGGGACACCCTTTGCTGCGCAAAGTGCAGCAGCAAATGCTATTCGTACAGTAGTAAATCAAGGTATGCAACGAGCAGAAATCATGATAAAAGGTCCCGGTCTAGGAAGAGATGCAACATTACGAGCGATTCGTAGAAGTGGTATACTATTAACTTTTATACGGGATGTAACCCATATGCCACATAATGGTTGCAGACCTTATAAAAAACGACGTGTGTAAAAATATAAAATATATTGTAAACGTTAATAAATTAAAAAATAATGAAATTTTAAACCCTTGTTCGGAAAATTATTTACTACTAAAGGTAAGGTTTATAGTATTAATATTAACATATTTATTAAAAAAAATAAATATAAAAATCGTAAAAATAAAGATAATAAAACCATATTTTTACGTTTCCATATCAAAGTGAAATGAAATAGAGTATTAAAAATTTTTAAATTTCATGCCTATTGGTGTTCCAAAAGTACCTTTCCGAATTCCTGGAGAGGAAGATGCGTATTGGATTGACATATAGTGCGACTTGTTAGATATATTGGGTCGTATGGGATTTACCCGTTATCTCCCCCGAATGAGATATCCTCTGTTTTGCCCCAAAAAAATAAAATTAATCATAAAAAAGTAGGAGCGTGAAATATAATTAAACTTATTATTTTGTTTGAGGAAATTTATACTAATATTTATATTTAAAATTATAAAAATTCATGATTTAGTTGGACAAAATAATTAAATAAATGTAAGTATACAGGCTCCATAAAAAAAAAGATATTTATGATGAAGATTAATATGGGGATCATAAAAAATTTATCTTTATTTTGTTAATTACTTTATTTTGTTAATTATTTAATTATAAAGTTATAATTTTGGTGTCAATTTGTCCTATATGTACAACTAAATATCGGGACGATCTTTATCCGGAGTAGAGCATAAATCTAAAAAAATTAAAAAAACCCCTTCAGTAACAAGAAAATACCATCGTGATTTGAATTGAATCTCAATGAAACAATATATCAATGAAAAGTTAATTCAAAAAGTTTATTTAATTTCTTTTTATTATTAAGTTATATAAGTTATAAATAATCTCATACAATAATACCAACAAAGAAAAAAAAATAATACTTAAATCTATATATTGATTCATTTTGTCATAATTTTGTCGAACCGTATGCATCAAAAGGTGCATGTACGGTTCTTAAGGGATACAACTTTACCCCACTCAACCGACTTTATCGAGAAAGATTACTGTTTTTAAGCCAAGAAATTGATAGTGATATCTCAAATCAACTTATGGGTCTTATGATATATCTCAGTATAGAAGATGAGACCCGGGATCTTTTTTTTTTTATAAACTCGCCTGGCGGATGGGTATTACCCGGATTGGCTATTTATGATACTATGCAAATAGTAAAACCCGATATTCAGACACTATGCATGGGATTAGCCGCCTCAATGGGATCTATTTTACTAGTTGGGGGAACAATTACCAAACGTTTAGCATTCCCTCACGCTTGGCGCCAATGATATTATTTTTTTATTTGAAAAAAACTCTGCCTTCTCCATATTTAGTAGTAATAATAGCATGGCACTTCGAATTCGATATGAAAAATTTTTATTTTATATTATAAAAATAAAAAAAGATTGGCTTATGTATCGAGAGAGTAGTTTGAGATAAAGATCTTTCCTATTTACTTTTATCTATAGGAAGTCCACTCTAGCGACACAAACTTTTTTTTTCATACTAATAGGTTCCTAATTTGAATTATAATATATAATAAATAAAAAAATAATAAATTTCCTTTTTTTGTTGAATAAAAAATAAACTTTGGGATTGCTAAAAAAAAAATCTATTTAAAATAAAAAATATAAAGCAACGGAGCCATCATAGTAGTTTTTTAACGCCTATACAAGGAAGGGTGGCTATTTGATTAGTTACCTACTTTTTTTAGGTTTCTTGAATGGAAAAGAATGGTGATTAAGTTGATTGTAGAGCCGTATGCAATACGCAAAATATAATGCCTGTACGGTTATTGTATCTCTTTCTTTTATCACAAAAAAATAAAGAACCTTTCTATCATCAGCAGGGTAATGATCCACCAACCCTTTTGTTATTTTTCTGAGGACCAAGTGGGAGAAATTATGCTGGAAGCGGAAGAATTGCTAAAACTACGCGAAACCCTCACAAGGATTTATGTACAAAGAACAGGCAAACCTTTCTGGATTGTATCTGAAAACATGGAAAGAGACTTTTTTATGTCAGCAACCGAAGCCAAAGCTTATGGAATTGTTGATCTTGTAGCAATTGAATAAAAAAATAGATTTTGTTCAAATGATGAATTTTTTATTTTATCTATAAGTTTACTATAATAATTATTTATAAGTTTACTATAATAATTATATAAATTTGGTTAGGATCAATCTAAACCCGATCATTAGGTATCTTTTTCAAAATGCCAACTATTAAACAACTTATTAGAAATAAAAGACAGTCAATTCGAAATATCACTAAATCTACCGCTCTTTGCGGATGTCCTCAGCGTCGAGGAACATGTACTAGGGTGTATGTGCGACTCGTTTATATCATGAATTGACATAAAAAAAAGAAAAGAACTTTACTATACTAGTATACATGATTGATACCAGTAATTAATTAGTATAGAATATATAAAAAATAAGTAAAAAAATATCTTAATAGATCATTATTGTGGATAAAGTTTATGGTTTATATTGGTGCAAATCCAATCATTTTAATTTAATATGAGAAAAAAATTCTTCAGTGGTAACAAATGGGTATTCATTACGCGGCGAAATTAGTATTAAAAAAATAAGTTCTTACTTGATAAAGAACGGATTACAAGGATCAGTTATCAACTAACTTTCACAATTACCGTTACTATATAAGCAGGTCTCATTGGGAAAGACCAGTCACTTTATAATTTTTGGGTAGAGCCAACTAATGTGGTGTGAACTATACAAGTTACCCGAAATATTGATTAAAAATAAAAAGAAATGTTAAAGGCTCCGGTGTCTAGATAAGATCTCGCCGTTTAAGAAGTAACCATATAAACGAAGGAATCCATTATTTTTTTTTCAATAAAAAAAATATATAATTGTGGTTGGGAAAGTTATTATAGCTAAAGCCATTGGAATTTGGATTTTATATATTGGGAAAAATACGTTTGGTTATTACTAAACCAGGGCGATAAATAGGATAACTAAAAAATAAATGTGTTAGTTATTCATAAAAATTTTATTTATTCAATGATCAGAATTAAACGCGGATATATAGCCCGTAGACGTAGAACAAAACTTGCATCAAATTTTGGGGGAACCCATTCAAAACTCACTAGAACTATTACTCAACATAAAATACGAGCTTTGTTTTCGGCTCATCGGGATAGGGATAAAAAAAAGAGAAATTTTCGTCATTTGTGGATTCCACGATTAAACGCTGTAATTCGAGAAGTAGGAATATACTATATTTATAGTAAATTAATAAATGATCTATACAAGAAACAGTTGCTTCTTAATCGTAAAATATTGTCCCAAATAGCTATATCAAATAGAAATTGTCTTTATATGATTTTATTTTCAATGAAATAAGAAAAGAAACAAATAGTAAAGAATACACAGGAAAAAAAATTACCCGGAAAATAAATTCCGGGAGGGCGGTCGGGATCAAAATTACATTATAAAATATGAAAAACTAAAGCAGTTAAAATAAACATAATAAAAAAAAACCAATTCACCCTTTATGTTCAGATTGGAATTCTTTCAAGTTAACAAAGAAAGGATAAATCTTTTTTTTTTCTAGTTCTAAGACCATTAGTTTTTTCAAATTTTTTATCATTATTAATAAAAGGTAATAAAGATAAAATACGAGCTTGTTTTATAGCAATATTAATTAATCGTTGTTGTTTTAAGGTCAATTTAGTCACGCGCCTAGATAATATTTTTCCTTGTTCACTAATATATTGACTAATTAAACTTATGTTGCTATAATAAATTAGATCCCCCGATTCAATCGGGGGCAAACGCCTACGAAAAGATCTCTTAGATTTAAGAAAAAGTAACTTAGATTTATCCATGTTTTATTTGCTTAGTTTAATTCTTCGATTTATATAATTTATAATTTATATATTATAATTTTTATATATTTATATTGTCATTAATATAATTTTTTACACCTTATGGTGTTCAATCTATTTTTTTATTTCCCCATGAATTGTATGTTTGTAACAATAGTAACAAAATTTTTTTAATTCTAATTTATTAGGTGTATTGTGCCGATTCTTTTGAGTAATATATCTGGAAATGCCTACTGATACCTTCTTATTAACCCTATTTCGGAGACAACTAGTACATTCTAAAATTACAATTACTCGTGAATCTTTTCGATTTTTTACCATGAACCCCCTTTTTTTTTAGTCAACTATGATATGTTACTTCGAAACAAAAAAATTTTTGTTTGTATTATTATAAAGTATTTCAAAAAAGATGAATATGAGCAAAAAATTAATTAGATTAAAATTATATTTAATAATTATTACTGTAAATAATTATTAATGTAAGAAATATATATTGTATTGTATAAAAAAATTACCTATGTTTTAGGTACAAAAAGTCACGAGTTCAAATCTTGTCATCCCTAATAAATTAATAGTTAATAATTTAAATAGTTAATAATTTAATATTTTATATGCCCAGAAATAAGCGCTCTTAGTTCAATTTGGTAGAACGCGGGTCTCCAAAACCTGATGTTGTAGGTTCAAATCCTATAGAGTGTGATTGTTTTCTTAGTAGATCGAATTCAGACTAAACGAATTCAAGCATTTACACAGTAATTATAATTTAAATTGCCCTCCAAAATAAGGAGTTAACTAAAAAAAAACAATATATATAAAAGTTATAGTTTGTTTCTAACACCTAGCTTCATATTGTTAAGCAAAAATTAATAAAATGAACTGGATAATATCATTATAAAATAAAGAATTCATTATGTATCGAATGACTATTCATCTATTATAGGATTTTTATGCAAATTCAAGGAATATAAAAACTCTATGGAAAGATGGTGGTTTAATTTTATGGTATTTATGTTTAAGAACAAGTTAAAGCGCAGGTCTATTATAACGAAATCAACGGACAATAATTTAATTGAAAATATTAGTAAAAGTGAAGATCCCTATCTCAAAGTTACGAATAACATTTTAGATGATACTTTTTTAGTTAAAGATAATAAAGTAGACAGTTTTTATATCTATTTTGATTATTGTAATTTTATTTTTATGAGTAATGAATATATAGAAAAAAATTCCTTATACAATTCCTTATCGAGAGCTGACTTATATAATCCTTATATGTATGATACTCAATCTTGTTGGAATAATACCTTTTTTACTAATTGCATCGACAGTTATCTTCAATCTAACGTTTGCATTGATACACCCCTTGTAATAAATTATAGTATAGATAATTACTTTTCAGAGTGCTTTGATAAAAATATAACTAGTAGTGATTTAATTATAAAAAAAAAAAGTTATAATTATTTTGATAGAACTCAAAACTATAAGCAATTGTGGGTTCAATGTGAAACTTGTTATGGATTAAATTATAAGAAATTTTTAAAATCAAAAATGAATATTTGTGAACAATGTGGATATCCTTTAAAAATGAGTAGTTCAGAAAGAATAGAAGTTTTGATTGACCTTAATACTTGGAATCCTATGGATAAAGACATGGGCTCTTTAGATTCCATTGAATTTTATTCGGGAGAGGAGCCTTATAAAAATCATATTGATTATTATAAAATAAATACAGGATTAACTGAGGCAGTTCAAACAGGCGTCGGTAAACTAAAAGGTATTCCGGTAGCAATCGGAGTGATGGATTTTCAATTTATGGGGGGTAGTATGGGATCCGTAGTTGGAGAGAAAATCACCCGATTGATTGAGTACGCTACCAAGAAAATTTTACCTCTGATTATAGTATGTGCTTCAGGAGGGGCGCGCATGCAAGAAGGAAGTTTGAGCTTGATGCAAATGGCTAAAATATCATCTGCCTTATATGATTATCAATCAAATAAAAAGTTATTGTATGTATCAATTCTAACATCGCCTACTACTGGTGGGGTAACGGCTAGCTTTGGTATGTTGGGAGATATCATTATTTCCGAACCAAATTCCTACATTGCGTTTGCGGGTAAAAGAGTAATTGAACAAACATTGAATAAAACAGTACCTGAAGGTTCACAAGTGGCTGAATATTTATTTAAAAAAGGTTTATTCGACCTAATCGTACCACGCAATCTTTTAAAAAACGTTGTGAGTGAGTTATTAAAACTACATACCTTCTTTCCTTTTAATTCAAATGCCATTAAGTAGTCAGGAGAGTGCCCTTCATATATATATATTAAATTTTATATGGTTAACAAACAGTAGTATAACTCCTTTTTTACAATTAACTTCAAATAAAAAATATATTAAATCTTATTTTTTTATGACCCTTACAAAACTAAATTTAGTGTTAATTTTAAATTTTTTCTTATAATAATTTATTATGACAATTCATCTTTCTACTTCCTATTATGTGGTTTCCACTTTTAAAAACAAGAATACGGGACGTATTGTCCAAATCATTGGTCCGGTATTAGATGTAGCCTTTACTACGGTAAAAATTCCTAATATTTATAACGCGCTGATAATTAAAGGTCAAACTACTGTTGATCAAACAATTACAATTAATTGACTTGTGAAGTACAGCAATTAGTAGGAAATAATCGAGTTAGAGTGTGGCTATAAATGCTACTGAGAGCAATGGAAGTTATTGATATGGGAGTTCCTATAAGTATTCCGGTCGGTAGAGCGACTCTGGGACGAATAATCAATGTGCTTGGAGAACCCGTTGATAATTTTGTATATACGCGTACAATATTTCCAATTCATCGATCTGCGCCTGCCGTTATACAATTAGATACAAAATTATCTATTTTTGAAACAGGAATTATAGTAGTAGATCTTTTTATACCTTATCCTCGTGGTGGAAAAAGAGGATTGTTGGGGGGGGAGCTGGGGTTGGTAAAACGGTACTAATTATGGAATTAATTAAACAATATTGCCAAAGTCCATGGGGGTGTATCTGTATTTGGTGGAGTGGGGTGAATGTACTCGTGAAGGAAATGATCTTTACATGGAAATGAAAAAAAGCCGGAGTAATTACATTGAAGAATAAAAAAGTAGCTTTAGTTTACGGTCAGATGAATGAATCACCGGGAGCTCATATGAGAGTTGGTTTTACTGCCTTAACTATGGTGGAATATTTCCGCGATATTAATAAACTTCTATATTATAGATAATATTTTCTGTTTTGTCCAACTTATTGGGTAGAATGCCTTCCGCCGTCGATTATCAACCTACCCTTAGTACTGAAATGGGTTCTTTACAAGAAAGAATTACTTCTACCAAGGAAGGGTTCATAACTTCTATTAGATGCGACTACCGTACTATCAAGAGGATTGGCCACAAAAGGTATATATCCAGCAGTAGACCCATTAAATTAAACTTCAACCATGAATCGTAGGGGAGCAACATTATGAACTTGTGCAAAGAGTTACGCAAATATTACAACGGTATAAAGAGCTTCAGGATATTATAACTATCCTTGGATTAGATGAATTATCCGAAGAGGATTAACCGTAGCAAGAGCTATAAAATTTGAATATTTCTTATCTCAACCTTTTGTTGTCGCCGAAGTCTTTACTGGTTCTACAAGAAAATATGTAAGTCTAGCAGAAACCATTAGAGGGTTTCTATTGATCCTTTCCGGAGAATTTTATGGTCTTACTGAACAGGCCTTTTTCTTGGTAGGTACTATTGATGAAGCTACCAAAAAGATTAATAATTTAATTTTATACATATATATCTTAATTCTATCTTAATATTAATATCGTATCTGATGGTATCTAATTTTATACATATATATCTTAATTCTATCTTAATATTAATATCGTATCTGATGGTATCTAATAAGTTTTACCTACTATTGGATTTGAACCAATGACTCTTGCCATATGAAAGCAATACTCTAACTACTGAGTTAAGTAGGTTATTTATCATCAATCAATAGAATCAAGGATAATTAATCCTATCGATCTAAATACATAACATAAAAAAAATAATAATATAGAAAATTAATTATACTTAATAATATTTATTTTTTTTACTAAAAAATTTAATAGTTTATAATTTTATATCTTTATAATTAGTTTAATTAGTAGTTTATGGATGCTTCATTATGGTATCAGTTGTTGTTTTATTGAATTTTATTCACTACATCATACATAGTAAAATTTACTTTGATCATTATGCACTATTATCATGATCGAGTCCTAACCAAGTGGTTCTTTTTATTTTTTATATTAAAGTAAGAACAATAACTAGTAAAAGAGCCTTAGATGTTAGGTTATTAATATCATTTGAGTAAATATCTGAATTGAATAAATATATATTTATTCAATTCAGATATCTCGATCTCGCTAAGCATATAAAAAAAATTATATTCAGATTCAAAAATAAAAAAAAGCTAAATCTTCTGATTCATATACATATATTAAAAAGAAATAAAAAAAAACCTCATACAAATGAAACAGGTACCAGGAACCAGATTTGAACTGGTGACACGAGGATTTTCAGTCCTCTGCTCTACCAGCTGAGCTATCCTGACCATTAACAATATAAAATCTAGTACTCTTTTAAGTTTAAGTAAATAACTGGGATCTACATTAATTCAAAGGATAATGAGAGATTACAAAACTTTTTAAATTAAATAAGTCCTAAAAAAAATAATTTTGAATCGAAAATAATAAATATAAGGAGGATAGGTTAAATTAAATATAAAATATTATGTTTGGGGATAGAGGGACTTGAACCCTCATGATTTTAAAATAAAAAATCGACGGATTTTCCTATTACTATAAATTTCATTGTTGCCAGTATTGACTGACATGTAAAATGGGACTCTATCTTTATTCTTGTCCGATTAATAAAATCAGTTATATAAAAGAATTATCATACTGTGGTAGATTTACTTATGTTATGAATATAGTTTTTTATTTTTATGGACACAATTCACATCACTTATTATAGATATATTTATCCTTCATCCTTTAATTAGGGTTTGGGGTAAAAAATTATGCTACCAATGCAAAAACTCCATTTGTTAGAATAACTTCCATTGAGTCTCTGCACCTATCCTTTATATATATATATATTTTGAAAAAAAAAATCGGATTTAGCTCAGAATTGCCTTTTTTTTTTTCCAGGGTTTCTCTGAATTTGAAAGTTAGCATTTAGTAGGTTTCCATACTAAGGCTCAATTCAATTAAGTCCGTAGCGTCTACCTATTTCGCCATATCCCCAATTTTTCTTTTATTTCTACAGTAATCTTTAAATAGTAATTAATATCGAATATCGGTGAAAATTTTATTTTTTTTTTACCTCCAGGTAATCTGTATTTCATATACTCTGTATTATTTGTATTATTAAATTATAAATGTTAAAAATATGATTTAACATTTATAATTTTAAATTTATATATCATTCTAGTTCTAGTTATAGAAAAATATAAATAATTCTAATATCTAAATTAGAATAAAAATTATAATTCATAGAATAAAGATATTATAAAAAAATAATAAACAACAAAATATAAAAATAAAGGAGTCTTTATGTCGCGTTACCGAGGACCTCGTTTTAAAAAAATACGTCGTCTGGGGGCTTTACCAGGACTAACTAAAAAACAACCTAAATCCCGAAGTAATCTTAGAAATCAATCACGTTACAGAAAAAAATCTCAATATTGTATTCGACTAGAAGAAAAACAAAAATTACGTTTTCACTATGGTATTACAGAACGACAATTACTTAAATATATTCATATAGCCGGAAAAGTAAAGGGGTCTACAAGTAAAGTTTTACTACAATTACTTGAAATGCGTTTGGATAACATCCTTTTTCGATTGGGTATGGCTTCGACTATTTCCGCAGCCCGACAGTTTATTAACCATAGACATATTTTAGTAAATAGCTGTATAGTAGATATACCAAGTTATCGCTGCAAATTTCAAGATATTATTACGGTGAAGGATGAACAACAATCCAGAACTATGATTCATAAATATATCAACTCTTATCCTAATGCAGAAGTACCAAATCATTTGACCCTACACCCATTACAATATAAAGGATTAGTTAATCAAATAATAGATACTAAATGTGTTGGTTTGAAAATAAATGAATTGCTAGTCGTAGAATATTATTCTCGTCAAATTTAAATGAAATAAAAAAAAATTTTTACATTATTTTATTTCATAGAATGAAAAATTAATATAATGTGAGGGTAAGTAATAAAAATACGGGTTTGAGTAAAAATTCATAGATTATAAAACCCTCTCTATGTCTATTTTTATATTTTTTAGTATTTCTAGTTTATTTTAGCAATTCGGAATGTAATAGAGAATCTAATCTATATCACTTATCACTTAAAGAAAAGAAAGTTAAAATAATAAAAATAAACTTTTCTTTTATTTTAACTTTTTATCTGGTATTTAAGTAGTAGTTTTTATTATTTTTAGTTTTAGTATTAAAATCAATAAAATTAAAATGCGGAGTTGGAGGGTATAAAATATATATGGAAAGAGAGGGATTTGAACCCTCGGTAAACAAAAAGTCTACATAACAGTTCCAATGCTACACCTTGAACCGCTCGGCCATCTCTCCTACATAATATAAACATAATACATAAAAAAATGATTATGTACTAATAAACAAGCTAATATCGAGTTTCCTTATCACCTATATTGTTGAAGTAGATCCTATAGCGAGACCACTCTCTTATTAATTTATCTTTATTTGAGATCTTTTTTTTCATTACTTAATTTTTTATCCAAATCCAAGTTTTTTACTTAGGAACAACCCTATTGAATTGTTCAAAAAAGCTTATTTTTATTGTATTTTATTGTAGGAATAGCGTATCACATGCATGTTATAGAACTAAGCATCATAGCTAATAAAAAAAATATTTTTTTTTATTTATTCTGTGTACGCGGTTATTGGTAATATTTTTTAAATTCTTTGTATAAGGATGTGCTAATTAATTATCATTATCTTATATCTTCTGTATTCTCTGGATGGAATCGCCACACACAACATAGATAAATGACTAGTAGGAATTTGAAAAGTATTCATTATATGATTGGTATATGGCATTAAGATTTACAAGGTTTAATTGAGGGTTAGCTCAGAACCCCACTACTGGTTGGATTTGGCTTAGTTTTTGACCATACATTTATTAAAATATTAGACTATCGTGCTTAAAATCTTTTTGTCTTATCCCTTACCTTTGGTCAATCCATCAATTCGATATAATTTTTCAAGAAGTCCGTAATAAAATTATATCTTTCTTTTTTGAACTTATTGAAATCGGTTTACGCACTACTGAAGATCTTTTTGTAATATATTACAAACATAATACTTATTACTAGCTAAAGCTATATTTTTTTTTTACAACTAGGATTTGACTTGTTTGTATCAACTAATAGGACCGGAACCTTTATGGCAAGAAAAAGTTTGATTCAGAGAGAAAAGAGAAGAAAAAACTTGGAACAAAAATATCATTTGATTCGGCGATCCTTAAAAAAAAAAATAAGTAAAGTTACATCATTAACATTAAGTGATGACAAATGGGAAAGTTATAGGAAGTTACAATCTCTACCACGAAATAGTGCACCTACACGCCTTCATCGCCGTTGTTTTTTAACCGGAAGACCGAGAGCTAACTATCGCGATTTTGGACTATCTGGTCACATACTTCGAGAAATGGTTCATGCGTGTTTGTTGCCAGGAGCAACAAGATCAAGTTGGTAAGGATTAACTTTTCATTTATATGGTTTATGATTATTGATTATTAAGGGCCCTTTTTTATATCCTATAAATATAATTTACAAAAACAAAAAAAAAGTCCTTTTTACATAATGGTAAAAGGGTCTATTTTTTATGAATCTCTTAAACGCGGAGTAGAGTAATTTGGTAGCTCGCAAGGCTCATAACCTTGAGGTCATGGGTTCAAATCCTGTCTCCGCTATATTTTTTTCTAAAATTTTATGGCTAGTAATTAATAATTTATTCTTTATGGGGTATTAAAGGTAAGAAAGTACCAAATAGGGAATATACTCATTATACTTTCACAATCAACGAGATTAAAATTAAATTTTTTAGTACAGTACATATATCTATCTTTAGTTTATTTTAATTAAGCGGATAGCGGGAATCGAACCCACACCTTTTCCTTGGCAAAGATAAATTTTACCATTCAACTATATCCGCGTTTTTTTGTGATACATTAAAAAACACCCATATGTTAGGAATTTATAAAAATACTTGAATCTTTTTTGTGTACTATTAGACTGTAGACTCTCTAAAGACTTAATAGTTAATTTTTTTTAATCTAAATAAAAATAAAATAAAGGTTTTTCGGAGAGATGGCTGAGTGGTTTATAGCCCCGGTCTTGAAAACCGGTATAGTTTTAAATAAAGAATTATCGAGGGTTCGAATCCCTCTCTCTCTTTTTTTATCTCAATAAAAATAAATAAAATTTTTACTAGTTATTTTGTATGGATTTATATTTATATAAAAATCATAAAGATAAGGGATTGAGTGTCCTATTCAAATTATATTAAAATTATAAATAAAAAAAAAATATAGTTGAAAAAAAAAAAGAACATTTCTTATATTTTTAGATTACATCTATTTATATTATATTTATTTCATCTATTTATATTAAAATACAATTTTATATTAAAATACAATATTGATTCTAATGAACATTTCATGAATAGTAAAAACGAATCAAAACTTATAGATAATCCCTAAAAAAGGAAAGATCCCCTTAATATACTTATTTTTTATTATCTTGACAAAAAAAATTTTTTGATTATACAATGTATCATAATATGAGAGTAATTAGGCAAGTGTGCCCCCATCGTCTAGTGGTTTAGGACATCTCTCTTTCAAGGAGACAGCGAGGATTCGAATTCCCCTGGGGGTAGGGTACTACGAAAGGAAATTTTTAAATAAATTAACATTAATTAAATTAACAATAATCCTAAATTTGATTATTCCTGGGTCGATGCCCGAGCGGTTAATAGGGACGGACTGTAAATTCGTTGGCAATATGTTGTCTACGCTGGTTCAAATCCAGCTCGATCCAAGAAAAATAAGTTTTTACATTAACTCATTAACTATAAACCCCATATGAAGGTAAAAGAAAAATTTATTGTTATATTCCTTATTTAGTTCGATGGGATTGTAGTTCAATTGGTTAGAGCATCGCCCTGTCAAGGCGTAAGCTGTGGGTTCGAACCCCGCCAGTCCCGACGATCCAATAAAAAAAATTTTTACTTTTTTGCTTCTAACGTAACGAAAAATAATTTGGTCAGTTATATCAGCAGAAGCGAAGAAATTAGTTAAAAGTTTTTTTTGATGTTGATCAGGCGACACCCGGATTTGAACTGGGGAAAAAGGATTTGCAGTCCCCCGCCTTACCACTCGGCCATGTTGCCAAAGTTATACAAATAAAGCTAACAGCTTGGAATTAAAAAAATTTTAAAATAAAATATTTTTATAATAACGATACGTATTGTCGTCATGGATCATTTTAATTGAATTGAAATTAGGATTGTCTATAATAATAGTCTATAGTTTATTGATAAAATTATAACATGTGATTTAAGTAAAATAAATGCAGAACCTTTCAGCCTAAAATTGATAAAAATTCCATTAATAATTATACTAATTTCATTAATAATTATTTCTTAAATTTTTTTAGTTTCCAGATAATTTCAAGTTTTATATGAACTAATTCATTGACATAAAAAAAAGTTCATGATAGAAAATTGAATTATGTATTATGTAAGTCCTGATTTTTATTTTAAATAAAGGATCTCCTTCCTAGTAACTATGGTCGTATGTGTGAATTTATTTATATTAGTAAATTTATCTTAGTAAATAACTATTGGACCTATTTACTCTTTGTATAGATAAAGTTTATTTTGTACACAGAATGCTAAAAAAAAAATTAATTGCTTTTTTAGTCGTCTATATACGTTCAAGGGTAGAATCAAAGGTTCCATCGGAACAATTTTTTTTTTAGTTTCAGAGTTCCTCATTTATTTTTTTATAAGGAGTTGGAGAGAAATGACAAGAAGATATTGGAACATTACTTTTGAAGAAATGCTGAAGGCAGGAGTTCATTTTGGGCACGATACTAGAAAATGGAATCCTAAAATGGCACCTTATATTGCTACAAAACGTAAAGGTATTCATATTACAAATCTTCTAAAAACTGCTCGTTTTTTATCCGAAGCCTGCGATTTAGTTTTTGATGCAGCAAGTAGCGGAAAAAATTTTTTGATTGTTGGTACAAAAAATAAAGCATCGGATTTAGTATCATGGGCTGCAATAAAGGCTCGATGTCATTGTGTTAATAAAAAATGGCTCGGCGGAATGTTAACGAATTGGTCCACGACAGAAATGAGACTTCATAAATTCAGGGACTTGAGAATAAAAAAAAGGGGGGGGAATTTAAATCGACTTCCGAAAAGAGAATTAGCTGTGTTGAAAAGACAATTATCCCGTTTTCAAACATATCTGGGTGGAATTAAATATATGATAGGATTACCTGATATTGTAATAATCATTGATCAGCAGAAAGAATATATGGCTCTGAGAGAGTGTAGCATTTTGGGAATTCCAACAATTTGTTTAAGCGATACAAATTGTGACCCTGACCTTGCAGATATTTCGATTCCAGCAAACGATGATGCTATAGTTTCAATCCGATTCCTTCTTAATAAATTAGTATTTGCTATTTGTGAGGGTCGGTCTATATATATATATAATCTTTGATTATATTTATTTATATTTATATAAATTTATATTTATTTATAATTTATATAATATATTATATTTATTTAATATATTATATTATGTTATTAGTTTAGTATTCAAATTAAAAATATTAAAAAATCGACAGCGAGATGGTTGAATAAATATAATTTATTTAAATTTAAAGTTATCTTTTTTTTTTTAGGGGGCAATATGACGCTGCTATCATGTTCCATTAACACAAGGTTTTACGATATATCTGGTGTCAAACTAGGTCAACATCTATATTGGCAAATAGTGGGTTTCTAAGTCCATGGACAAGTATTTATTACTTCTTGGGTTGTAATTGCTATCTTATTAAGTTCAGCTACTATAGCTGTTCATAATCCACAAAACATTCCAACGGGGGGTCATAATTTATTCGAATATTTTCTTGAATTCATTCGATATACTAAGTAAAACTAAAATTGGAGAAGAAGAAAAATATAGCCTTTGGATTCCTTTTATTATAACTATATTTTTCTTTCTTTTTGTTTCTTATTGGGCCGGAGCTCTTTTACCTTGGAAAATAATAGAATTACCTCACGGAGAGTTAGCTTCACCCACTAATGATATAAATACTACTGTTGCTTTGGCTTTACTCACATCAGTGGCATATTTTTATGCGGGTATAAAAAAAGGCTTAAGTTATTTCGGTAAATATTAAATATATTAAACAACTCCAATTCTTTTACCTATTAAAATTTTAGAAGATTTAACAAAACCCCTATCACTTAGTTTTCAACTGTTTTGAGATATCTTAGCAGATGAATTAATAGTTGTTTTGTTTTTGTTTCTTTAGTACCTTTTTTAGTAGTTCCTATTCCTCTCATGTTCCTTGGATTATTTACTAGTGGTATCCAAGCTCTTATTTTTACATTTACAACTTTAGTTGCGGTGTATATAGGTGAATCTATGGATATATATAGGTGAATCTATGGATAGCTAGAATTGAAATTTAATATAATTTTATTTATCACAAATTAACGTTCAATAATAATTAATAAAAAAAAAAATAAAAATTGTAACTATTGGTACTGTACTTCAAGTAGGTGATGTATTGCTCGAATTCACGGTCTTGATGAAGTAATGGCGGGTGAATTAGTCGAATTTTCAGAAGGTACAAAAAGTATTGCTCTTAAATTGGAATCAAAAAATGTTGGTGTTGCTTTAATGAGTGATGGTTTAACAATACAAGAAGGAAGTTCTGTAAAAGCAACAGGAAAAATATTGCTAAGATACCAGTGTAAAGCTTATTTGGGTCGTGTTATAAACGCTTTGGCTAAACCTATTGCATAGTAGAGGGGAATTTGAAGCTTCTTAATTTCGACAAATATAATCTCCTGCTCCAAGTATTATTTCCCGGCGTCGATATATGAACTTATTCAAACCGAGCTTATTGCTATTTCTTCAATGATTCCTATAGGACGTGGTCAGTGAGAATTAATTATTGGAGATAGACCAGACCGGTAAAACAGAAATAGCTGTGGATACGATTTTAAATCAGCCAGGTCAAAATTTAATATGTGTTTATGTAGCTATTGGGCAAAAATCATCTTCTATTGCACAGGTACTAACTAATTTACAAGAAAGAGGAGTGATGGAATACACTATTGTGGTAGCTGCAACAGCCGATTCCCCTGCTACTTACAATACCTCGCTCCTTCTAAAGGAGCTGCTTTGGCTGAATATTTTATATACAATAAACATCACACTTTAAGAATTTATGATGATCTTTCCAAACAAACTCAAGCTTATCGCCAACGGTTTCTTTTATTACGAAGACCATCTAGCTTATCCCGGGGATATTTTATACTTGCACTCGCACCCTTTAGAATGAGCTGCTAAATTAAGTTCTAGTTTAGGTGAAGGAAGTATGACCGCCTTACCAATCGTTGAAACTCAATCAGGAGATGTTTCAGCTTATATTCCTACTAATGTAATTTCTATTTCTGATGGACATATTTTTTTTTCTGCTGATTTATTCAATACTGGAATTAGACCCGCTATTAAAATGTGGGTATCTCCGTTTTCAGAGTAGGGTCTGCAGCTCAAATTAAAGCCATGAAACAAGTAGCTAGTAAATTTAAATTTGAATTAGCACAATTTGCTTCATATCTTGATAAAACTACGAAAAATAAATTAGCAAGAGGTCAACGATTGCGTGAATTGCTTAAACTATCCCAATTATCTCCTCTTACAATAGAAGAACAAGTAATGATTATTTATACTGGAACAAATGGTTATCTTGATTCATTAGAATTTGAAAGAAGCTATTCAGGAACAAATGGATCGATTTCGAACTCAAGAATAAGCATAACTAAATTCTTTATATTTTTGTTTAGCTTAAATTTAAATATTAATTAAATAAATATTAAATATTAAGTAAATAATTAAATATTAAGTAAATAAATAAATATATATATATAGGAATTCTCATTCTATTTTAGAATAGGGAGAGATGGCTGAGAGGATTAAAGTGTCGGATTGCTAATCCGTAGTACGAGTTATTTGTACCGAGGGTTCGAATCCCTCTCTTTCCGTTTACTTTGATTATTTAAAATTTTTATAAAAAATTATTGTTTCTTATCATAAATTTCAAATTTAAATTGAAATGGGGCGTGGCTAAGTGGTAAGGCAACGGGTTTTGATCCCGATATTCGTAGGTTCGAATCCTTCCGTCCCAGGGCATATCTTTTTTTATATTATTTTTTATCCTCTTTTTCCATATCTTATAAGGAAGTAGGGAAGTAGTAATTATTAACCTCATTTGAATTTCTGTGTATATTCCTAATTTAATTAATATCAATTTGATATTTGATAATATAAATTATAGATCATATAGCCCTATATGATATGGGATTAATACTTTTTTTTTTCCTTAAATTTTGGGTTTGGTTTAATTTATTTAATAATGTTTGTAATTTCTATAATTTTTTCTATTTATATTTTTAAATAAATAATATTCTAATTTATAATATTATTATAAATTAGAATATCTACGGACATCTGAATCAATGACTATTCATGATTCTATGATTGAATAAATTCCACACACTGGTTAAAAAGTAGAGGAATGTTATGGTAAAACTTCGTTTGAAACGATGTGGTAGAAAGCAACGTGCGACTTGAAGGATATGGTCTGGTGTGGATTAAAAAATCACTATTTTTAAGGAATGAATATATTATCAGCTCGCCATTGTTTGTTCTGTTATAATCCTTTCCTTTTTTTTTTTTGTGGGGGGGAAAACTAGTCGACGATGTAGCTTGAGTAAAAAAATATAATGGGATAAAGAATCTAGGGTTAATGTAAATAAATTTGAATAACTTCGTAAAAAATTTAATATTATTCTTAAAATTTTATAAAATTATTCTAATTAATCAAAATTTTAAGATTGAAAGTATATTTTGCATAAATTAAATTTATTAAAAAATTATTTGTGATAAATAAAAAAAAGGCATGTTGCTGCCATTTTGAAAGAATTAAAAAGCACCGAAGTAATGTCTAAACCCAACGATAAAAAAATAATTTAAAAGATCTAAGAACAAGTAAAGACACTTTTTTTATATTTTCACTACCTTAAATTATAAAAAAAAGTAAAAAGACTACTCAAAAAAAAAAAGAGTTATTCAACTTGAGTTATAAGTACGAATGGTTTAGTTTTTCTGTTAGTAATTAGTAATAAAATAAAAAAAAATAAGGGGATCCTATTTCTAGACAAAAACTTCAAATCAATAATTTTTCATGAGCCGTACGAGGAAAAAACTTTATATACGGTTCTAGGGGGGTATTATTCATATATCTATCCCAATGCGCTTTTTATCAAATTGTTGCTATTTATGTTCGATCCCGACGAGAAGGAAAAGAGCTTCGAAAAGTGGGCTTTTATGATCCATTAAAAAATAAAACGTATTTTAATACGCTTGTTATTCTAAATTTCCTTGAAAAAGGCGCTAAACCTACAGAAACTGTTCATAATCTGTTAAGGAAAGCGGAACTTTTTCAAGAACTTACTTAAAAATTAAAAAATAAAATAAATACCTACGGGGGTAGCAACTTGTATATAACTTTATTTTGAGCCCCCTTTTTTTTTCTGTTGTATTCGTTTCTCAATATTTATTTTATATTTTTAGATTTATATTGAACAAATAAAAATATAATTTATCATAATATAGAATTTAAGTAAAATCCGGTTTTTTTAGTTTTGTTCTAGATGTTTTTTACTTTAATTCCAAATTCAAATAAAACTAATATATACATAACATAATTTTAATTTTAGAGTCTCGTTGTATAAATTTACTTTGGTTGTATTTAGAAAAAATTTGTTTTACTGTAATCGTATTATGTATCATTTGATAATCCAAAAAAATAATATTTTTTGTTTAAAATCAAATGGATAAAATCCAAAAATATTTACAGCTCGAAAGATTTCAACAAAAAGACTTCCTATATCCACTTTTGTTTCAGGAGTATACTTATGCAATTGCTCATGCTCATGGTTTTTACAGTTTACTAATAGTGAAACGAGTAATTACGCGAATGTATCGACAGAATTATTTTTTTTTTTATCAAAAATATTTTAACCAAAATATTTTTGGGGTGCACAACAAAAATTTTTATTATCAAATACTATATGAAGGGTTTGCTTTTATTGTGGAAATTCCATTTTATCTACGATTAATATCTCGTATCAAAGGTAAAAATAAAAAGATAGTAACATATCAGAATTTACGATCAATCCATTCAATATTTCCATTTTTAGAGGACAATTTTTCCCATTTAAAAATTTTTTTATATAAATTAATACCTTATTATATCCATGCCGAAATTTTAGTTCAAACTTTTCGATATTGGGTAAAAGATGCTTCTTCCTTGCATTTCTTACGATTTTTTATTTATTTTATTTCTCCTATTAGTTCAATGAAAACGAGTTCCTATCTTTTCAAAATAAATAAAAAATTAGTCTTATTTTTATATAATTATTATCTAGGTGAATACGAATCAATTTTCGTCTTTCTGTTTAATAAATCTTCTCATTTACGATTAAAATACTTTATAGTTTTTATTGAACGTATTTATTTTTTCGTAAAAATAGAATGTCTTGTAAAGTTATTTATAAAGGTTAAGGATTTTCAAACGAACCTATGGTTGGTTAAAGAACCTTGTATTCATTATATTAGGTTAAAAAAAAAAAGTCTTATGGCTTCAAAAGGAACGTCTCTTTTTATGAAAAAATGGCAATATTTAGTTATTTTTTTTTTTCAATGTCATTTTTCTTTGTGGTTTTTTCAAAAAAAAATAAAAAAAAATTTTTTATACAAGTATTCATTTGAAATTTTGGGTTATTTTTCAAGTTTTAGAAGTAAGTATTACGTGATACGAAGTCAGAGTATAAAAAATTCATTTATAATAAATAATGTTATTAATAAAAATAAAAGGGAGACCCTTGTTTCAATTATTCCACTACTTGGAACATTGACTAAAGCGAAATTTTGTAACGTATTAGGGCATCCTATTAGTAAACCAAATTGGACTGATTTTTCATATTATAATATTATTAACCTCTTTGGATGTATATGTAGAAATCTTTCTCATTATCATAGTGGAGTTTCCTCCAAAAAGAATTTGTATCGAATAAAGTATATACTTTATTTTTCTTGTGTTTTAACTTTGGCTCGAAAACATAAGAGTACTGTACGTACTTTTTTGAAAAAAAAAAATTCAGATTTAATAAAAGAATTTTTTATGTCGGAAGAAGACTTTCTTTTTTTTACGTTTCCAAAAGTTTATTCTAATTTCCATCGAGTATTAAATAGAAGGCGATTTTGGTATTTGGATATTTTTTATATTAATATTAATGATCTATCCACTCAAAAAAATTATAGAAATAAAATATAAATAATTTCATCTTTTTTTACGATGCAGTATTTACACTTTTTCCACTGCAGCACTTGTTGATGAATGGTTATTTTAGGATAGATTTTAGGATATAGGAGATATACAGTCCCTATACTTCTAATATTTTAATAATCTTGTTTTACATTTATTACTTGGTATAGTTTGTTACATTCATTAGATGTGAGAGATAATTAAATTAGGGATATGGTGTGACCTTGTTAATTAAATTAGGGATATGGTGTGACCTTGTCTTGATGTTACATATTCCTGTTATATTTGATACTAGATACTACAAGTTTCTTCCAATTGTTAAATTTAGTTTTTTCTTATGTTATGCCTTTAGTAATTTAACATTGTTACTTTATACCAACTTCATTATTATATATTGTATATTGAACACAAGATTTTTATAAATTACTTTTCTATATTTAGTCGGCTATTCCTTTTTTTTTAATTTAGTATTATTTATGTATGATTCCGTGTTGTATGTTGTAACTTAAAGTTTTTTAAAAAACTGCATAAAATATGAATCTGTAATTTTCGTTTACAGATTCGTTCAAAAAAGAAGAAAAAATAAAAGTAGCTTTTTATTACATATTTTTTAGAAAAAAAAATAATTTTTTTGTAAATTTTTTTAAGTTTATACTGCCATTATATAGGGCGAATGTAGCCAAATGGATGAAGGCAATGGATTGTGAATTCATCATGTGCGGGTTCAATTCCCGTCGTTCGCCCATATTTTTAATTTTTGTTTCGTAGTCGAAAAATTATACGTCCTTTAGTTGAATCATAACAACTTACTTCTATTTTTACTTTATCACCCGGTAATAGTCTTATAAAATTACGTCGTATTTTTCCTGAAACATAACCTAAAATAAAATTTTTATTTTCTAACTGAACTTTAAACATGCCATGGGAAAGTGATTCAGTAATTAAACCTTCATAGATATTTTTTTTTTCTTTTATTTTCATAATTTTAATTGTTTTTTACAAATCGGATTACATAAAGAATTACCATATATAACACAACATTTCTCCGCCGATTCTTTTCAGTCGAGCCTCCCGATCTGTCATTATACCTCTTGAGGTAGAAAGAATTACAATCCCCATTCCACCTAAAATTCTAGGAATTCGTTGATAATTATAATAGATTCGTAGACCGGGTCGGCTGATACGTTTTAAATTTAAAAAATTTATATAGGGGCTTTTACTATTACTTCTATGTGGCAGGGTTAATACCAAAAAATCTTTGTTTTTTTCTCGGTGTTTTCTCACGTTTTCGATAAAACCTTCTTGTAAAAGTATTTTAACAATATTTTCTGTCATATTAGTGGATGCTATGCGAACAATTCTTTTTCTATCCATATCAGCATTTCGTATAGAGGTTATTATCTCAGAAATAGTATCTCTACCCATGATAAAAAAATTATTGGTGCACCAAAATCGGATATAATTAACATGTTTTTTTTATTGGTTTATGAAAATGCATTTTTAAAATATATATGCTTAAGACACAATTTACGAATTCATCTAGTTCTTAATATAAAATGATATCAGGATCTCATTTTATAAGACCTCGGGAGCTAATGAAACTATTTTAGTAAAATTGAATTGTCTCAATTCCCGCGGTATTGCACCAAAAATTCGAGTTCCTTTTGGATTTCCTTCTTGATCAATCACAACTGCCGCATTGTCATCATATTGTATTATCATACCGTTGTTACGTTTAAGTTCTTTACAGGTACGAACAATTACAGCTCTTACTACTTCTGATTTTTCTAGGGGCATATTTGGTACTGCTTCTTTAATCACAGCAACAATAACGTCACCAATATGAGCATATCGACGATTACTAGCTCCTAGGATTCGAATACACATCAATTCTCGAGCCCCGCTGTTATCTGCTACGTTTAAATGTGTTTGAGGTTGAATCATATTAATTTTTTAGGCTATTAAGAAAAAAAAGAAATATTGTTTATCTAAAAAAATAAACTCGCGATTTTATTTCATCCCAAGACTTATTTATGCCGGTTCTACATTTTTTCTTTATCCCGAAATAATAAATTGCGTTCGGATAGGCATTTTTGATGCTGCTATTAAAAAAGCCCGTCTAGCTATAGTTTCTGTTACTCCACCCATTTCATATAGTATTCGTCCCGGTTTAACAACAGCTACCCAATATTCGGGGGATCCTTTCCCCGAACCCATACGTGTTTCAGCCGGTCTTATTGTAACTGGTTTATCTGGAAATATACGGACCCATATTTTTCCACCACGTCGTGCATTTCGTGTCATTGCTCGTCGACCTGCTTCAATTTGTCTAGATGTGATCCAAGCCGGTTCAAGTGCTTGAAGAGCATATTTGCCGAAACAAATATGATTACCTCGATAAGATATTCCCTTCATTCTTCCTCTATGTTGTTTACGGAATCTAATTCTTTTGGGGTTATAGTTGATGGTTGGTTCGGAATTCCATCTCTACTCCAGAACTGGACGTGAGAGTTTCTTCTCATCCAGCTCCTCGCGAATAAAATGGAATTTCAATTCATTATAAAAAAAAAGTTTTCGCGGGCGAATATTTACTCTTCCAATCTCTATTTCAGTAGTAGCGCTTGTTTGTGACTTCGCAGAATGGATGAATTTATTTTCGGTTCATTTCGCCATCCCAATTAGTGAATCAGTAAGATTCAGTTGTTCAATAAAATCTTTTGTATTCACAGGTTTCATCGTTCCCACCACTCCGTACTTAATGGTTAGGTCAGATAGTTATACAATGGAGCTCATAATCCAATTTATTCGTGAGTCAACCTTCTTAGTCTTTATTGGCTCGAAGCTCTTTATTTTTTATTCTATTACGTTGATTCATTTAATATTTCATTAGGGATGAATTTAGTATTAATGCTTTATTACACTGTCTTTTATTTTATCAGTAGACCTTACATATTGGAATTCTATATCATTGATATTTTTTTATATCCTTTCTCTCATCCTTCCATTTATCCACACCTTATTCTGTTCTGTATTTTGCTTTGCATGAAAGTTTTTTCAAAAAAAATTCAGTTGTTACAAAGATATGACCTATTTAGTTTAGCATATCTTGACTGGTTTTTTAGAGTTTGATAATACGAAGTGATGAGTTGGTTTTCAGACAGACTACAGGGCTGGTCTTTTTTAATCTTAACCCTAACAAAAACCAACGAGTCACACACTAAGCATAGCAATTATAAAAAAAAAAAGGTCAATCAAATTTTTATTTTACCTTATAGAAAAATAATTAAGAATTAGTTTTAACGAATGAATGGGTTTCCTTTTTTTGGTCTATCAATAGATAGTAAGGGCACAAAAATGAAAGTTTTTTTATTCCTGTTCCTTGTCTAGTCTATAAAAATCCAAATTTTTATACCTAATATCCCATAGATAGTTCGAACTGTATAGGAACAATAATCTATTTTAGCTCGAATGGTTTGTAGGGGAACCCTCCCCTTTCTGATCCACTCGACGCGTGCAATTTCTTTTCCGTCGATACGACCTGAAAATTGTATTTGAATTCCCTTTGTATCTGCTTGTTCAGTTAATTCAATAGCTTTTTTCATCGCTTTTCGAAATGAAACTCTATTCTTTAATTGCCCGGCTATAAATTCTGCAAGAATATTAGGGTTTCTATAAGGCTTTGTAATTCTTGTGATAGCAATGTTAAGTTTTCGGTTTGCATAATCATAATGAAATTCTTTTTCTAGATTAATCTGTAATTCTTCGATTCCTCGTAGTCTACTTTCGATTAATAACTTTGGGAATCCCATAAAAATTATGACTTGGATTAAATCTATTTTTTTTTTTATTTCTATACGGGCAATTCCTTCGGTGCCGGAGGATATTCTCATATTCTTTTGTATATAATTTTCTATAGAATTTCTTATTTTTTGATCTTCTTGTAGATCCTCAGAATAATTTTTTGGTTGTGCAAACCAAAGGGAATGGTGGCTTTGGGTTGTACCAAGTCTGAAACCAAGTGGATTTATTTTTTGTCCCATACTACCCCACTACTATACACATCAGGATATACCACAGTTGTCTTTTTACAGTTAGGATTTTTTAAAGAATACATTTCTTCATATTCATCTAAAGCTATATCTTTCACTATAATAGTTATATGACAGGTAGTTCTTTTTATCGCATAACTACGCCCGCGTGCTCGAGGTTTGAATTTTTTCGCGACAGTAGCCTCATTAACCTCAGCTTTACTAATTACTAAATTGGCTTTAGTGGAACCCATATTGTAAGAAGCACTTGCTGCTGCAGAATAAACTAATTTTAAAATAGGATAACATGCTCTATAAGGCATGAGCTCCAGTATCATAAGTGTTTCCTCATAAGAACGCCCACGAATTTGATCAATTACTCTTCTTGCTTTGTCGGCGGATAGAGATATATGTCGACTTAAAGCGTATATTTCTTTTTTTTTATTTCTTAGCCTAAACATAAGGTTTTTCTCCTACTAATTAATCATAAGTACTTACTGTAAAAAAAAAAAGCTTAACGACGAGATCTATTATCACTTTTTGCATGTCCTCGGAAATTTAAAGTAGGTACGAATTCTCCTAATTTGTGACCTACCATATGATCTGTTATATAAATGGGCAAATGTTCCTTACCATTATAAATGGCAATCGTATGGCCGATCATTGTGGGTATAATGGTAGATGCACGGGACCACGTTACTATTATTTCTTTTTCTGCTTCTTTATTAAGCTTATCAAATTTTTTTAATAGATGGTTGTCTACAAAAGGATTTTTTTTTAGTGAACGTATCATAGTACTCCTATATATATTTTTATTTTGTAAAGACGAATAAATAAAATATAATTTATCACCTATTTACTACGGCGACGAACAATCAAATTATCACTATATTTATTCCTTTTTCTACTTCTTTTTCCGAGTGCAGGATAACCCCACGGGGTTGTGGGTTTTTTTCTACCAATTGGGGCTCTCCCCTCACCACCCCCATGGGGATGGTCTACGGGGTTCATAACTACTCCTCTTACTACAGGACGCTTACCTAGCCAACGCTTGGATCCGGCTCTACCCAAACTTTTCTGATTCGCCCCAACATTTCCCACTTGTCCGACTGTTGCTGAGCCGTTTTTGGATATCAAACGGACCTCCCCAGAAGGTAATTTTACTGTGGCCGATTTCCCTTCTTTTGCAATCAGTTTCGCTTCAGTCCCCGCTGCTCTAACTAATTGTCCACCCTTTCCAAGTGTGATTTCTATGTTATGTAGGGCCATGCCTAAGGGCATATTGGTTGAAGTAGATTCCTCTTTGTTGATCAATAAAAACCCCTTCCCAAACTGTACAAGCTTCTTCCAAAGCATACGGCTTTCTGGATGTAGATGATGATATCTATACAGATGTATCTTATATATATCGTACAATGAAGTCCCGGATATCCATATGAATCCAAATCTGCTGAATAACTCATGGTATGATCTTCTACATCCTAGGTCTTCCCGTTCCATCATCTGGCTTATGTTCTTCATGTAGCATTCAGACCGAATGACTCTATGAAATTACGTTGATAGTTATTATGGGTAACGTAGGAGACATCTATATTTTCCCCCGGAGAATCTTGAGAATTCCCACTATTTAGCTTTCAATTCGCCTCTGACCATCAAATGAAATGTGAATAACCCATTCTCCTCTCTTTGAAAGAAGGGGCGCTTCCGGTTTTGTCGGTGCTTGAAACAATTATGTCTTCTCCATATTACTATATCTCTAGAGTCAATAATTTTATATGAGGAACTACTGAACTCAATCACTTGCTGCCGTTACTCTTCAGTTTTCTGTTGAGGTCTATCCACTCAATTTGGATCAGTGATCGATTTGTAGGTTTCGTCATAAACCTAATTGGTTACTTCCAATTACATAAATCTATAGTTCAAACCGCACTCAAAGGTAGGGCATTTCCCATTTTTATAGGAACTTCTGTACCAGAAACAATGGTATCTCCAATTCTAGTCCCTCTGGGATGTAAAATATATCTCTTCTCACCATCCCCATAGTGTATGAGACAAATGTATGCATTTCGATTAGGGTCGTATTCTATGGTTATGATTCTACCATATATGTTTGTTTTATTCCGTCGAAAATCTATTTTACGGTATAGACGCTTATGACCTCCCCCTCTATGCCTTGCGGTAATAATTCCTCTGGCATTACGACCTTTACCACAATGATGCTGTCCATAGATCAAATTATTTCGTGGATTGGATTTAACTTGACTGTCTACGGTTCCATTGCGTGTGCTCGAGGTAGAAGTTTTGTATAAATGTATCGCCATGCTATTAAGTATTTTAAATTAAGAAATTAAGTTCTTTTCTTTCTAAGAGGTGGAATAGAATAACCCGGTTGAAGCATAATGATCAGACGTCTGTAATACATTGTATGTCCCATAAATAATAGGTCCCGGTCCCATTCTTCGACCCTTTCTTTTAACGACTATTCATAGTATTACCTTGACACCAAAGAAGAGTTCGACCTAATGCTTTATTTCTGTCTTAGTTGATCCTGATTCGACATTCCAAAGTATATTTCTTTTTCCCCAATAACCGAAGACTTTTGTCTGTAAATACTACATTTTTGATTCCATCCATAATAAAATAAAAATAAATATATTTTTTCCCTATGAGTTCTAGTCTCAATTCAATAATATAATAATAATAATGCTATTTATAAACTCTTCATATATTATGATATATGATACATATATTATGATATATCATAAATAAGATACATATATTATGATATATCATAAAATAATATATCATATTGATTCCGTTATGTATGGATGATGATATTCCATTGATACAGAGCCAATTACAATAGACTTATTGGAGGGTCCCATCCATTGGCGTGCATCCAGTAGGACTTGAACCTACGAATTCGCCAATTATGAGTTGGGCGCCTTAACCATTCAGCCATGGATGCTTAGCGGGGATCCTCGTACATGGTGAATAACCAAATTCCAATTGAAATGAAATCTTTAAGATAAATCAATGCGATATAGGAGGAATCAATGAAAGAACATCCATTCAAATCCTGGATTTTCGAATTGAGAGAGATATTGAGAGAGATCAATAATTATCACTATTTCTTAGATTCATGGACTAAATTAACTTCAGTAGGGTCTTTCATTCACATTTTGTTCCACCAAGAACGTTTTATAAAATTCCTTGACCCCCGAATTTCGAGTATCCTTTTTTCACGCAATTCACAGGGTTCAACAAGCAAGCGATATTTCACGATCCGGGGTGTAATACTCTTTGTAGTATCGGTCCTTATATATCGTATTAACAATCGAAATATGGTTGAAAGAAAAAATCTCTGTTGGAAGGGGCTTCTTCCTATACCTTTTAATTACATTGGACCCAGAAATGATACATTGGAAGAATTGGTCGGTTCTTCCAATGTCAATAGGTTGATTGTTTCGCTCCTCTACCTTCCAAAAGGAAAAAATATTTCTGATAGTTGTTTCCTGAATCCGAAAGAGAGTACTTGGGTTCTCCCAATAACTAAAAAGTGTATCATGCCTGAATCTAACTGGGGTTCACGGTGGTGGAGGAACTGGATCGGAAAAAGGAGGGATTACAGTTGTACGATATCTAATGAAACCGTCACTGGAATTGAGATCTTATTAAAAGAGAAAGATATAAAAAATCTGGAGTTTATTTTTGTATATTATATGGATGATCTGATCCGCAAGGATCATGATTGGGAATTGTTTGATTGTCTTTCTCTTAGGAAGAGTCTAAATATAATCAACTTGAATTCGGGACTGCTATTCGAAATCTTAGTGAAACACTGGATTTCTTTTCTCATGTCTGCTTTTCGTGAAAAAATACCAAGGGCTGGGTCAACTATTCAATCAAATGATATTGAGCATGTTTCTCATCTCTTCTCGCGGGCTATTTCTTTGCAAAATTGTGCTCAATTTCATATGTGGCAATTTATAGAGGATCTATTCGTTAGTTGGGGGAAGAATCCGCACGAATCGGATTATTGGAGGAACGTATTGAGAGAGAATTTTATTTGGTTAGACAATGATGGGTGGTTGGATCATTTTTTTAGAAAGGTACGGAATGTATCGTCAAATATTCTATATGATTC